CCAATCTTAACTATGACTTCAAAAAAGCAAGCAGCAAGTCCAAGGCAATTCTATAAGAAAAAAAATACGTATTTTTTTTCTTATAGAATTAAACACTTATATTATCGAATTAAACAAAAGGATTCGCAAATAAAAGCGCTAATGCTACAACTAGTCCATATATGGTTAAAGCTTCCATAAAAGCTAGACTAAGCAATAAAGTGCCTCGTATTTTTCCCTCCGCCTCAGGTTGTCTCGCAATACCTTCTACAGCTTGACCTGCAGCAGTACCTTGACCAACCCCAGGTCCAATAGAAGCAAGCCCTACGGCCAATCCAGCAGCAATAACAGAAGCGGCAGAAATCAGTGGATTCATGATAAGTTCCTCGCACCAAAATAAAGAAAAATGGTTAATGATACAATCAACCAATGAATTATGACTTAAATATTCCCTCAATCCGATTCATCCAATCAAAGTAATAAAGTTTTGTGAATACATATAACTTTTGTTCTTCCATTTCTTTTTTTTTTAATCTTGTGATTAATAATTATCCAAATCAAACATGAATGGATACAACCCATTGAAATAGACGAATTTATTAAGTCAAATGATTTCCATATTAGTATTTGATTGATCTAAGTTCCTGTCATTTATTATTTATTAAAATTTTCTTTTGGTCAATCGTGGAGTTGAATAAAATCAACTGAAATGGGAATTGTTCTAATTCTATATAACATCTTTTTGAATTGGACGTCATAAAAATTGGACCAGAAGAATTGTGATTCCTAATATCCAAGATTAAATCAAATATGGAATCAAATGTAAAATAAAAAAAAAAGATTCAATTCATAAGGAATGGATTGGGCTAAACAAAAAAAATTTCAAACTAGTCAATGATGACCCTCCATAGATTCGCCTATATAGGCCGCAGCTAAAGTTGCAAAGATAAGAGCTTGAATACCACTTGTAAATAACCCAAGGAACATGACAGGTATAGGAACTAATAAAGGTACTAAAGAAACAAGAACAACAACTACTAATTCATCAGCTAATATATTTCCAAAAAGTCGAAAACTAAGTGATAAAGGTTTTGTAAAATCTTCTAATATGTTAATGGGTAACAAGATTGGAGTTGGTTTAATATATTTACTGAAATAACTTAATCCTTTTTTGCTAATACCTGCATAGAAATATGCTACTGACGTGAGTAAAGCTAATGCAACAGTAGTATTTATATCATTAGTGGGCGCAGCTAATTCCCCATGAGGTAACTGTATGATTTTCCAAGGTAAAAGAGCCCCTGACCAGTTAGAAACGAAAATAAATAGAAACATAGTTCCAATAAATGGAACCCACGGACCATATTCTTCTCCGATCTGAGTTTTACTCACGTCTCGAATAAATTCAAGGACGTATTCGAAGAAATTCTGACGGTTAGTCGGAATGGTTTGTGGATCCCGAACAGCTATAACGGATGAACCTAATAAGATAAGAATTACAACCCAAGAAGTAATAAGTACTTGGCCATGGACTTTGAAATCTCCTATTTGCCAATAGAAATGTTGGCCTACTTCTACACCAGATATATCATATAATCCTTTTAGTGTGTTGATGGAACATGATAGAACATTCATATTGCCCTCTTAGCAAAATAAAAATTGAAAAGGAATTATTTTGATTCAATCGTGTCTTTGTTTATTTGTTGACTTGCTTACTTATTACCGGCTTTATACTTCAATTTTAATAATTTATTGATAAATATATATAGAGTTCCTAAAATGATTTCTTTTATTTTATCTTAATTATTATGAATCAAGGATTTCTTATATAGCTAGAACGTCCCTCACAAATTGCGAATACTAATTTGTTAAGGATGTATCGAATTGAAGCTATAGCGTCATCATTCGCCGGAATCGAAATATCTGCGAGATCGGGATCACAATTTGTATCAATTAAAGAAATTGTTGGAATTCCTAAAGTGATGCATTCTAAAAGAGCTGTATATTCTTCTTGCTGATCAACGATTATTACAATATCAGGCAACCCTGTCATATATTGAATCCCGCTAAGATATGTTTGCAAGTGGGATAATTTTCTCTTTAAAACAGCTGCATCTCTTTTTGGAAGACGGTTGAGTCTCCCCATATTTTCTTCCATTTTCAAGTCCCTGAACTTATGAAGTCTTGTTTCTGTAGTTGACCAATTTGTTAACAAACCGCCGGGCCATTTTTTATTAACATAATGACACTGAGCCTTTATTGCAGCCCGTGCTACTAAATCAGCTGCTTTAGTTTTGGTACCAACAATTAAGAATTTTTTTCCTTTACTTGCTGCATCAAAAACCAAATCACAAGCTTCTGATAAAAAACGAGCCGTTCTGGTAAGATTTATAATATGAATACCTTTACGCTTTGCAGAAATATAAGGACGTATTTTAGGATTCCATTTTCGAGTACCATGACCAAAATGAACTCCTGCTTCCATCATATCTTCCAAATTTATATTCCAATATCTTTTTGTCATTTTTCCTCACACTTTTTTGATCTTTATCTTTTTTCATTGAATTAAAAAAAAAAAGAAAAGAGACGAGGTATCCTAAAAAAAATCAATTATCAAATAATTGTTCCGATGGAACCTTCTCTAGATTGGCTGTTGATATACCGGATCCAAGCCACTTCTTTAGATTTATTTATATATTCCTTTATTATCTTTTATTATCTTTCTCTTAATTACTATTACCAAATCCAATAGATATTGCAAATAAAAATAACCACCACCAAGAATTAAAAAAAAAATCCGCACTCTATCTTTTAGTAAGAATTCAATCCTATAAACTCAACAATTTTTCTGGTTTATCATGAGAAATTCTTTAAAATAAAAGAATCCAATAATTTTCTGTGGTGGAACAAAATATCTCTCTTTTCCTTCTCGAATAAATGATTCTTTTTGGTTTCCAAAATCATTTTATTATGTTTTCTTGAACAGCGCATTAATCCTTTAAATCCGGTACCAACGGGTATCATTCCCCCCAGAACAACGTTTTCTTTCAAACCTTTCAACCAATCGATACGACCCCGGAGAGCAGCTTTTGCTAAAACTCGAGCAGTTTCTTGAAAACTAGCCTCAGATATGAAACTTTGAGTATTCAGAGAGGCTTTCGTTATTCCCAATAAAATAGCTCGATAAAAGATAGCTTCTTCAAAAGCGCGTCCTGTTCGTTCAGCTCGCAACAATCCAATTAACTCTCCGGGTAAAAAAACATTCGACATTCCATCTTCTGAAACCAACACTTTTGAGGTTATTTGACGTACAATAATTTCGATATGTCTATTGTGGATCTGAACCCCCTGCGATCGATAAACCTTTTGAATCTTATTAACTAAAGATATACGACTTTGCGCTATAGTTAGCTCAGCACCAATCAAGAATCCCCAAGGAATTCCAAGAATTCTTGTTATATGTTTGTTCCAAACTTCAATTCTTTTTTCTAGATTTATAGATATTGAATCAATCGAACGCACTTCTAATACTTGTTCTACTTTTGGAAGACCTTGGGTTATATCACCAGATCTCGACTTTTCATAGATAAATGTGACTAATGTATCTCCCTCATTAATTCTTTCTCCACAATGCCCATGAACAGTTGCTCCTGGAGTTGCTAAATAAGGCTTAGCTGATCTGATTACTACAGAGTCAACTTGAACAATTAAAACTTGACCCGATTTTAGATGCGGTCCATTTTTAGCTATACATACATTTTCAAAAATAAACTGCCCAAGGCTAATTATTGTAGATGTTTTATTATCATAATGATGATGATAATTATGATAGAGAAAGGACCAATTCAAATGAAAAGGATTCAAAACAAGGTTACTACATGAGTCGGGATTATAAATTTTTCCTCTTTCATCTAGTAAATACAATTGAAGTCTTTGAAAAGTATTTTTGAAATTTTCAAGTTGAAAGTATTTTGCTGCGGCGATCTTATTATGAGTTATTAATTGATCAAATGAATAAAAATTCGCAATTGGAATGGCTGTTCCAAAAGGTCCCAACAAATTGTTAATTGAATTTATAGAATCTCTTTGAATTGCTTCTTTTATCACATTTGGATATTTTACATCGTTGAATGGTCCCATTCGAAAACAATTTGATGATGACAAAATGATCCAAGATCGGCATTCCTTATTTTTAGCCCGATTCGACAACGCACGAAGAGTTCCTTGATTTTTACTAATTGATTGTTGAATCTTTACCTTAGAATTAGAAGAAATGGAATAAAATGGATTGATATTGGTTCGATTTGATCCATTATCAGAGATCCATCCTGAACCTGATGGATCTTCCCTTTTTCTGCTATATGAAATATGGGATTTCACTAAGTCAATTTTTAGGAAATCTCGAATCAGACCATTTACACTTATCGCAAGAAAGGAAGTGTGGGCTTCTTCAATAAAATCATTTTTTTTGTCTCGGTCCCAATTCAACATTAAACAAGTCCGAACTAATTGAATACTTGTGTCAGAAATTCCCCGAATTGGTTTGCCATTTCCATAAAGGATATAATTCAAAGCTCGAAGTTGCATATTATCCACTTCTTGCAATAGATCCTGGGAAAAAAGTGTTTCTAAATTGATCCCATCCGCTATTTCATATGGAATTACGGGTCGAACCAAAACAAAATCTTTTTTTTTTTTAGTTGTGATATGTTGGATATAGATCCAATTTTTCAATTTTTTTGATTCTTTAGAAATTGTTTTTATCATTTCTGGCGAGATCAAGATCCCGCTGTGTCGAGAGATCTTATCTGTCTCGTCAGGAAAATGAATATCTCCAGAAAATATTTTAAGTTCAATCCTTTTTTTTTTTTTCTCCACTCGAACTAATCCGCCCACTCGGCTTTTTGTATTTATAGTGATTCGTGTATCTACTCCAATAATACTATTGTCCCGTACCATTATGGAAGAAGATTCGGGTAAAATATGCACTTCCTCGGGAATGAAAAAAAATCGATCTACTTTCATTTGGTATTTTGGATGAAATTCTTTGATTCCTCTATACTCAATCCAATAATCTTTTTTGACGATTGAATGCATCCCTACAGTCTCATATTTAGTAATTCCCGAACTATTTCTTCTGTATTGAGGATCATCAAAATAAGCAAGAATACTGTTTCTATGGAAGATACCATTTGTAGGTATTTCAATTGAGGTGCTGGAACGAGGTATTAGTTCGTTATCTCGTTCTGTAATAGATTGGAATGGAATAATCAATCTATTTCTTCGCCTTTTTGCCAATAAATAAGAATTCTCGTGAATAATAGTAGGATATATGAGATTACAATGATCAATACATCTGATTGGATTGAAATAAGGAAGACTCTTTTTTTTACTAAATAAATTTGAATTCAAAAATTTGTGTCTCACTTGATCATTATTCATTGAGAAGTTAGAAAGATGTCTTTCTTTAACAGAAAGAGAATTCACATTCATTTGATCTTCATCCTTATGGAGCGAAAAGGGTACTACGCTGGATTTACAGGAACCTCCCGATAATATCCATAAATGGCTTGTTTTTGGTAAGAGATGAACATTACTATATGTAAATTCGGGTGCATGGTAGACATCAGTACTCCAATGCATTTCTCCTTCTGAGTCAGAATAAATATGTTTTCTAACTCTCTCTTTAACACTCAAAGTATCTGTTCCTGCGCGAATCTCAGCAATCACTTGTTCGGATTCTACATATTGATCGTTTTTAACTAAAATAAAACTGTTTGGCGGGATAGTGACATTATGGAGAATATTCTTACTTTCAATAGTTACATACAAGTCTATATCACATAAAAAAGCAGGATGTCCGTGACGTGTACGTGTGGGATGAACCAAATCTTCATTAAATTTTATTTTTCCATTCGAAGGGGCTCGTACATGTTCTGCAGTACCCCCTGTGAATACTCCACCAGTATGAAAAGTTCTTAGTGTTAGTTGAGTGCCCGGTTCCCCAATAGATTGACCCGCAATAATACCTACAGCTTCCCCCAATTCGACCAGGTCACCATGAGTAGGACTCCGACCATAACATAATCGACATATCCAAGATGTACTTCTACAAGTAAAGGGAGTTCGAATAGATATTGATTTTGTTCGAAAGGCTATGAATTGATTGACAAGTCCAATACCAATATCTTGATTCCGAAGGGCAATGCATCGTGAACCCATATATATATCATCTGCTAATACACGACCAATTAATGTTTGAATAAAAATTCTTTCCGGCATCCTACCCTTTTGAGGACTCACAGAAATTCCTCGAATAGTACCACAATCTTTTCTACGTATAACAATGTGTTGAACTACTTCAACAAGCCTACGCGTAAGATATCCAGCATCGGATGTTCGTACAGCAGTATCCACAACTCCCTTGCGGGCTCCATAACAAGATATGATATATTCTGTTAAAGACAATCCTTCGCGTAAATTGCTTTGAATGGGCAAATCAATCATTCGGCCTTGAGGATCTGACATTAATCCTCTCATACCTACTAATTGGTGTACTTGAGATACATTTCCTCTAGCTCCCGAAAAAGACATTATATGGACTGGATTCAAAGGGTCAGTCATCCTAAAATTAGGATTCATTTCTTGTCGCAAATATTCACTTGTAGCATACCATATCTCAATGGATTGGCGTAACTTTTCTACCGCATGTACATTCCCATAATGATGGTGTTTTTCCAAAATGAAACTTTGTTGTTCCGCATCTTGGACTAGCCATCCCTTAGAAGGTATTGTTAAAAGATCATCAATTCCTAATGAAATGGATGTAACAGTGGCTTGCTTAAAACCCAGAGTCTTTACTTGATCCAAGATATGTGATGTATATGACATTCCGAAATGATCTATTAATCTACTAATAAGTCGTTTAATGGCAGTCCCATCTATCACTTTATTGTGATAGACCAGATTGGCCCGTTCTGCCATAAGTACCTCCATATTCCGATAAGTAAGATGAAACAATGGATTTGAGTTCGTGATTAGAAAACTTCCTGTTCTCAATCTTTATTTGTATAGCAATTCAGGAACTAGGGTCCTAGTGAAAACAGAGAAACCTCAATGAAATTGAATGTCATTGAATTCTCCTTAGATGAAATACTATGCGATTCATTAGATACCTTATGAGTCAGCCCGACAAAAGCCTTGTATAGCTTCTTCTATTTCGCGATAAAGAGAAATATGACCAACATCAGTTCGAATATATATCCAAAGAATTTCTTTTTTTATGCTTCTTACTATTAGATAATGCCCATAAATCTCATGATAGGTACCCAAAGATTCATAGTGAACTTCTATGGGAGCTTCTCTTGAAGCAATAACGCGTTGATCTAGTTTCCACCTAAGCCACAAAGGGCTATCCAATTGGATTCTTTTCTGCTGATAAGCCCCAATTGCATCATAGGAATTACAAAAAAAAGGTTCTTTTTCTTTCGTGCACTTATACTTATTATCGTCCATTATTTC